AACCTTTGGAGAAGGTTCCCTATATACTATATAGTCTATGGAAAGGATATTTTATCCGGTAAGCCGGTGCCCTGCAACCTACTAGTAATAGAACCCAGTACACACTCTCTATATGATAGAATGAGAACTCTTCTAGATAGAGAGATAGGACTACTTATTCTCTATAAGGTGGCTCAAGGTGTCTTATGTATTTTAGAAAAGCAGTTGCCCTCCTAGCCCGTCTGTCTTTCTTTCTATAGATCGGGTTCAGCCCTACTCTAGTAGGAGTAAGCAAGGCAACTCTTCCCTATCTACCTGTTGGATACGGGTTTCAAATCCAGCTACTTCAGGGTTTGATACCGATGAGTTGTTGCTTATTCTGCTCTAGGTTACGAAACCGTTGTATGAAGCCCATTCTGATCATATGGTTACTTTACACCTGACCTATTACCTATTACTCGAGTACCATCGTACTAGGGCAATCAATTACACGACATCTCCCAAACTCCATGCTTCAGATAAAGGCATTCCGGGACTATCCATTCTAGAGCATGACCTATACCTGTAACTCTATGCCAACATCCCTCTCATCGTCTGGGTACGCAACTAGGCTATTCCAAGCATCTCTCCGGGCCATTCCCAGGATCTAAACTAAACAGTGGTTTTTCTTCTTTACCGATACCCTCTCGCCCCGAGCTTTCTGTTACAAACTCTCGCCCAGAGCTTTCTGATACAAAATCTCGCCCCGCTCCAAACTCGCGATCAGAGCTTTTTTCTAATACAAACTCGCGACCCGAGGACCTTCTTCCGTATCGTTTAAATTCACTGCTCACGCGGATCGTAACAATTCTTTAGAAAAACAATAATTTCTTTAAGGAACGGGCTTTCCGTCCCCAAAGAATTCAAGCTTTCGTAAATAGTTGCTAAATCCTCAAGATTTTTAAAGTCAACTTTCGGTATTATATATAATAAATCATGAGGATACATCAAAACGGGAAGTTTTAACCCCAAGTCGTCTTCAAGGAGCGGTCGTAAAAACTCTAAACAAATATCTTCCTTCAACGTATCCGCTAGACACTCGTCTACCATATTCTGAAAGTTCTTCCAGGTCAATTTCTCACTCATAAGGACAGATCTCCGGACAACCCGAACAACAACATCGGTAGGAACATCTTTAAAAGGCAACATCTTAATTGTATTTACTAGATGCATGATAGCAAACGTCTGTATAGAGTTATACATTAGAATAATATACATTATATGCGAGTAATAAGCCTGGAATTTTGCATAGCAGAGAGACTCTTCCGAGAGACTCTGACTATGAGGCCTTACCCTGTGTTACTGGTTACCCATATCTGCAGTGAGAGTTTGGAATCAATCGACAAACACTATGCTTTCTGGGATTAGGGCATCCATACAATAAGCGCTGGCATTATATATATGGAAAGGATACATTTTTTACGGGTATGCTATTACTAAACCCGATAGCCCAACAACCAAATAGAACCAGTATCACACTCTATAGATTGTAGAACTATAAATAGTCTAGCTATAGAGATAGGCCAACTTATACTCTAGTAGTAAATTATATTAATTATTAATATTGTAGTAAATTAATATAAATTAATTTTAATAAAAAAAGAATTGCTACAAAAAAGAAATACACGAAAAGATAAGAAGAGATGCGCCCACCACCTATAGATTTGATACCTTCACCTACAAAGAAACTCAAAACACCAACTCCATTAGTAATTCCATCTATTACTCGTCTATCAAAAAAAGAAGTTAACTTGGCCAATCCTCTTATTCCCCCAATAAGGAATCTTGCATAAAAAGCATCTATGTAACCACGATTATATGACCAATCATATATACCATTTATTATTTTGTCCAAAAGAATTCTTTTAGGGCCTGTTTTAACAAAAGAGTTAATTAAGTCCCAATTTTGTAAAGATGAATAAACAGGTTTATATAAAAAGAAGGCTATAAATATTCCAAAAATAGCTATACTAACTGAAAAAAGAGCATCTTTCAAAAATTCATACCAATCTATAGAAGTATTCAAATTTTGATGTAAAAGGTTTATAGACGGAGTTAACCATTTTGATAATATATCCAAATACACTCCTTCGTGATTGAAAGGAATTCCTAGGGATCCAACGAACAACGTAAATAGAACCAATACAAGTATAGGAAATAACATAGTATTATCCGATTCATAAGGATACGAAAAAAACTTCTTATTTCCAAAACAGGTAATAGTAATAAAAGGTTGTGTGATGTTTCTTGCATTCTGATCAATTCGATACGTTTTTTTTGAAAAAAAAGAAAAAATATTATGATTTTTCATTGTTAATAACGTTAATAAACTAAAATTTTTGTTAATTTTTTTTGAATCTTCTTTACCCCATAGAGATATTGAATAGAGGGGGGTATTCTTTTTGCCACTATAATTTTGAAAATGAACGTTTAAATGTCCTTCAAAAGTAAGTAAATAGATTCGAAACATATAAAATGCGGTTAATCCCGCTGTAAACCAAGCTATTATTGCGAAAATGGGTGAATACAACCAAGTATCATTAATAATTTCATCTTTGGACCAAAAACAAGCAAGAGGCGGAATACCACAAAGAGAAAGTGTACCTAATAAAAAAGCGGTTTTGGTAATTGGGACATGCTTTGTTAAACCCCCCATAAAAACCATATTCTGACTTTTATTTGGAGAATATCCAACAAGAGTTTCCATTGAATGAATAACGGATCCAGATCCTAAAAATAATAATGCTTTCGAATAAGCATGAGTAATCAAATGAAATAAAGCACTTCGATAAGACCCCATACCTAGAGCTAACATCATATAACCCAATTGAGACATTGTGGAATAGGCTAAACCTCTCTTAATGTCTTTTTGAGCAAGGGCAAAAGTTGCTCCGAATAATATTGTTATTACTCCTATCAAAGAGATGAAATTCATTATATGAGGGATGACTATGAAAAGAGGAATAAGCCGAGCTACAAGAAAAATGCCCGCAGCTACCATAGTAGCAGCATGTATAAGAGCCGAAATAGGAGTCGGTCCCTCCATGGCATCCGGTAACCATACATGAAGGGGAAATTGTGCAGATTTAGCAACTGCACCGGCAAATAATAGAACGGCACAGAAAGTAACAAATAAAAAATTGACTTCATTATGATTATTAGAAATCAAGTTATTGAATATTTTGAATAAATCTCGAAATTCGAAACTCCCTGTTATCCAATAAAAACCTAAAATTCCTAATAATAAACCAAAATCCCCAACACGATTAGTTACAAATGCCTTTTGGCAAGCATTTGCAGCAACAGGCCGTGTGAACCAAAACCCTATTAATAGATATGAACACATTCCTACCAATTCCCAAAAAATATAAATTTGTATCAAATTAGAACTAGTAACTAATCCTAACATAGAAGTACTGAAAAAACTCATATAAGCAAAAAATCTCAAATATCCTTGATCATAAGACATATAATTATCACTATAAATAAGAACCATAATTCCAATAGTAGTAATCAATATTGACATAATAGAAGTAAGCGGGTCGATCAAGTAACCGAATTCTAAAGAAAAATCATTATTGATGATCCAAGACCATACATATTGATAGATAGAACTGCCATTTATTTGCTGAATAGACAGATTGATCGAAAAAAGCATGACTATACTTAACAAAAAAACACTTTGAAAAGCCCACATACGGCGAAGACTCTTTGTTGCCGACGGAAAAAGAAGAAGTCCCGCTCCTATTAAGATAGGAACTGGAAGTGGAAGGAAAGGAATTATCCACGCATATTGATATGTCTGTTCCATAAAAAAGTTTTTATTCTTAATTTATTGTTTCCGATTTACCGGATCCTACCCCCTTTCAATTTCAAAACAAAAGGGGTCAATAAAAAAATCAAGAGATGTACTAACTTAAAGATATTTTTCGAATTTTATATATTATCTGGGTCTTTCCAAAATACTTTAAATATTAAAATAAAGAAGTTACAATTGGGCAAATGATATGACCAACTTGCTCATAAAAAGCGAATTTAGTTATTAACTAAGATTTTTCTTAAAATAACGAAAATACGAAATTTCATTATTATTATATGACTTTATATGACTTTATATTCATAAAGTTTATATTCATAAAGTAAGGATAAAAAATTATACTAAAAAGATTACTTTAATTACTAGTTTGATTCGAATTTTAAAATGGAATTTGGAAGTATTCTTTACTCAAGTTTGACCAATTAATAGAAAATTAAAGTTTTCATTAGGCAATGGGTTTTTAAAGGGTTCTTAAATCCTTGGGTGTATTTTATTCTGTATAAATATAAATGAAAGAAATGTAGAAAAAAAAAAGGACAGAGCTCAAAAGGGAAGGTCTTTTTTAGATTCTTTGTCTCACCAAATCAAATTTCTATAGTACAACAGCGGATTCTATAGATATAGATGTGAATCATAAAGAACACAAAATAAAGATACGAATCAATAAAACGAGTCTTTCTTACGAATATTCTATGTATATATATAAACTTTTGTTGAAAAAAAAATTAAATTATATTTTTATAGTAAGATTTTGTACGATTTTTGCATATCTTTTATCTACTACTATATTATCTAGAGAATAACTCGATAATGAATAGATTCGTTTTGACCAATAGATGTCTTTCACATCCAACTATAACAATGAGTAACCTCTTAATTTTTAAATGGCAGTTCCAAAAAAACGTACTTCTATTTCAAAAAAGCGTATTCGTAAAAATATTTGGAAAGGTAAGGGATATTGGGCAGCCTTAAAAGCGTTGTCATTAGGGAAATCTCTTTCTACCGGAAACTCAAAAAGTTTTTTTGTTCGACAAAAAAATAAGTCATAAAATAAAACATTGGAATAATCTGAATAGAAAAATGGGCCCATTTCATTCTTAATAGGAGATTAACAAACCTATTGTTTGTGGCTAATCAATATGAACTAGAACTCACTTCGCCGTTA